ACGCCAACATTGTTTGATTCCAAATTCAGAGCAATGCCTATTGTACCCTCTTCAAATTCTACTAATTCCCCTGCCATTACTTCATCAAGACCATGAATACGAGCAATGCCATCGCCTACTTGAAGTACGGTGCCGGTATTCACAATCGTGACTTCTCGATTATATTGTTCAATACGTTCACGGATAATATTACTAATTTCGTCGGCTCGAATGGTTACCATTAGTGTCTCTTAATTCTTTTTCGGAAACAAAGGGAGAAAAAAAAAAAATAATGCCTACAGTAAAAGGGCTAATCAGTTATTTCTTTCATGGCCCCGAGCATGCCAATATTAGCACTGATGGTGCGTAAATGTAACTCGCTGTTCGAACAACTATTCAGAGTTCCTAGAGCTCCTTGTAAGGCTTGTTGGAAAACTCGCTGTCGGACCTGATTAATTGCTCTTTGTTGTTCAAAATGAATGGTTTCATTTTTGTAATTTTCTAATCGTTCCAAATTCTCATAAGTGGCATTAATCAAATTCTGTTTTTCTCGTTCTATCTCAGAGTATCCATTCACTCGAAACTCATCTGCTTCCATTTCCGCTTTCCGTAAGCGAGCCCGGGCTTTTTCGAGCTGCTCAATAGCTCCTCCGCGTAGTTCTTCTGAATTTCGAATAGTACTCAGAATCCTCTGTTTTCGATTATCTAATAAATCACTTAATGAAAGTAGATTATTTTCCCATTCATTTCACAACTTCACTTCCATGATCTCTTCCCGAACCAAACATGAATCTTTCGATTCATTTGGCTCTCACGCTCAGTTACTTATGTTATGAGCATTCCCATATCTTTTAATGTAATGAGCCTACCCTCTCTTCTCTGTTCGTATTCCAAGATATGGAAACTGATACAAGACCAGAATATTCAGAGGACTCTTCCGACCAGACAAAAAAAATCTGTAATTGTCAGCAAAGTTGTTTTTTTTTCTTCAAATCCAAAAAATTCTTCTTATTTTATACATAGGTCGTCGATTCAGCATTGGATAAAAAAACGGCGAGACACCCATTTTTCCAGTAAATGGTTCAAATCATTTTATCGATATGAGTGTTCTATATCGGATAAATTGCCAACTATTCATTTTGAAACCATCTCCGTACTAACGTAGTGGTAGAAAGAGTACCATGTTGTGCCTGGACTTCAGGCGGTTTAGCTTTAACCATGTTAATGGTCCCACATTATTGGTTGATAGAGAATCAAAGTTGATTTACCAATGAGTCACGAAATGCTATGGTTCTTACATATGATTTCTTAATTTATTCAGAAGTAATTCGTCGAGATCGTGCACCTTTCTTCCCTATTTATAAATAAAAAAAAAAAGAAAGTGCAGCCGGTTGGATCCAGCCTATTCTTGAAATACACAACTCGCACACACTCCCTTTCCAAAAAAGATCAATACGCCAAGCACTACACTTAGATTTATTAGATTTGTTGCTAAAATATCGGTATTCAACCCGAAACTCCCGGCGGATGGCCAGTAACCCAAGGAAACGAAAGAATCGGTTACATTTTTCATATGCTCTCCTCTTATAGATAGGACTAACAAAATCGAACAGAGTTCTTTTTGTATCACTTCGTCCCGTTTTTTTATTATTGATTTCTTTTTTTTTATTAATTGACTTATTTTAAATATGAATATATTCATTTCATTTGAAATCATTTTCAAATTTCAAAAATGGATTCTTTATTATTATTTTATTTCAATTGAAGTTCCCAATAAGATACTTATTAGGTCCCCGGTTTCATGTCAATTGCGAAATACCTGCAACGCTTCCTAAAAGTCAAAAGGGGTTTCCATTAAATTAAGGACGGGAAGTGAGAAAGCGAGTGGATCTACTAATTCCTCATCCTCAAATCAGACCTTCCCCGGAGTATTGTCTCAACGAAGAAGTGGAGTGAAGTTTTGATCTAATTCGAAGAAGCAAGCGGTAAGTCGACGGCAATAAAATAAGAAAAGAAGTACGTATTTCCACGTTTATAGAATAGGATTAAACAAAAGGATTCGCAAATAAAAGCGCTAATGCCACGACCAGTCCGTAAATTGTTAAAGCTTCCATAAAAGCCAGACTAAGCAATAAAGTACCTCGTATTTTACCCTCTGCTTCTGGTTGTCTCGCGATACCTTCTACGGCTTGGCCCGCAGCAGTACCTTGACCAACTCCAGGTCCAATAGAAGCAAGCCCTACGGCCAATCCAGCAGCAATAACGGAAGCGGCAGAAATCAGTGGATTCATGGTAAGTTCCTCGCACCAAAATAAAGAAATGGTTAATGATACAATCAACCAATGAATTATTACTTATTATTCCATCACTAAGATCCACCCGGTCAAAGTAACTAAGAACTCCGAATTGAAGTGATGATATACTGAATCATCAGAACTACTTCGATATCTCGTTTTTAGTTCCTATCCATGGAGTCTTTGGAAATCCATACGGTTCTAGTTCTTCCATTTCTTTGTTCCGA